CATTTCCTGCTGCGGTTTGTGCCGCAAAGGGTGTCCCTCTTCTTGTACCCTTGAATCCACAAGTACCGGCGGAGGACCAAGAAATTACCCGGCCTCGTACATCTGTAACAGTCACAATGGTATTGTTGAAACTTGCTTGAACATGAATAACCCCTTTTGGTATTCTACGCGCATTCTTACGTAAACCAATACGCCCATTCCTACGTGAACCGATTCTGGGTGCGGGTTTTGCCATATTTTATCGTCTCATAAATATAAGTCAGAGGTATATGGATATATCCATTTCATGCCAAAACGGATCTTTTCCGCTTTTTTTTATTTGTATATTGGGTCCCTTAGGGAGTCTCTTTTATTTTATAAAGATTATCCTTGTCTTTGTTTATGTCTCAGGTTGGAACAAATTACTATAATTCGTCCCCGTCTACGGATCAGTCTACATTTTTCACAAATTTTACGAATGGAGGCCCTTATTTTCATATTTGTCATTCCTTAACTGAATTTCAAATTTACTTATTTGAAGAAAATTAGTTTCTGGAAATTTGAAACTTTCGGATTGTATCCCTCCGAAAGGAATATTGAAGTTGAAAAAAAAACCACCTAATCGTTTGAATCCTTGTTTCGGAGTCTAGAAACTATACGCCCTTTGGTTGAATCATAATGACTTCTTTCAATTTTTACTCTATCTTCCGTTGGTATACGTATAAAACTACGTTGAATCCTTCCTGAACCATAACCTAGAATCCGATCTTCATTATCTAAATGAATCCGAAGCATACCATTCGGAAGTGATTCAGGAATTAAACTTTCATGAATCCAGTTTTCTTTTTTCATTCGCGGTAAAACCTCCTTGAAGTATTAAGTAAGAGGAGAGTGAGAATAGAAACCCGTTCTTTATCTTTTTTTTTCACAAATAGTAAAGTTCCATATCTTAATTTGGATATAGGAAAGCTTACCATATATAACACAAAATTTCTCCGCCGATTCCTTCTAGTCGGGCCTCTCGGTCCGTCATTATACCCCGAGAGGTAGAAAGAATTACAATCCCCATCCCACCTAAAATTCTAGGAATTCGTTGATAACTAGAATAGATTCGTAGACCGGGTCGACTGATCCGTTTTAAATTTAAAACAGTTTTACATGGACCTTTCCTATTCCTTCTATGCCGTAGGGTTAAAACCAAAAAATATTTGTTGTTTTCCTGATGTTTCCTCACATTTTCAATAAAACCTTCTCTTAACAGTATTTTAACAAGGTTTTCGGTGATGTTAGTAGATGGTATTCGAACTGTTCCTTTTCTATTCATGTCGGCATTGCGTATAGAAGTTATTATATCAGCAATAGTGTCTTTACCCATGATAAATTAAAATTATTGTTACCCCCGAACTTTGATATAATCAACATGCTTTTTTCTTTCTATTTTATGAATCGTTAAAGATATATGCGTGAGACAAATTTACTAATTAATCTAGTTTACTCTATTCATATTTTATTCAAATGCTATAATAGCATTAGAGTCTCCGTTTTATTAGACTTATAATACTTCAGGTGCTAATGAAACTATTTTAGTGAAATTTAACTGTCTCAATTCCCGTGCGATCGCACCAAAAATTCTAGTTCCTTTGGGATTTCCTTCTTGATCAATAACAACCGCAGCATTGTCATCATATCGTAGTATCATACCGTTGTCACGTTTGAGTTCTTTACAAGTACGTACAATTACAGCTCTGATCACTTCGGATTTTTCTAGAGGTGTATTTGGTATTGCTTCCTTGATTACAGCAACAATAACGTCACCAATATGAGCATATCGTCGATTACTAGCTCCTATGATTCGAATACACATTAATTGTCGGGCCCCGCTGTTATCCGCTACATTTAAGTGGGTTTGAGGTTGAATCATATCATTTTTTTTTTTATTTGCTCTTTCACTGCGAAGGGGCTAAGTAAAAAAAGAAATATTGTTTGTCCAAAACAAAAAAAAAAGAAACCTATAATTTTGTTTTTTTTTTCATTCAAAAGATTTCTTTTCTTTGGTTATACATTCTTATCCCGAAATAATGAATTGCGTTCGTATAGGCATTTTGGATGCCGCTATTGAAATAGCCTTTCTGGCTACATTTTCTGCTACTCCACCCATTTCATAAAGTATTCTACCCGGTTTAACGATAGCTACCCAATATTCGGGAGATCCTTTACCGGAACCCATACGCGTTTCCGCGGGTCTTACTGTAACAGGTTTGTCTGGAAATATACGTACCCATATTTTTCCGCCGCGGCGTACGTTTCGTGTCATTGCTCGCCGCCCTGCTTCTATTTGTCTAGACGTGATCCACGCGGGTTCAAGTGCCTGAAGAGCATATCTACCAAAGCAAATACGATTACCTCGATAAGATATTCCTTTCATTCTTCCTCTATGTTGTTTACGGAATCTGGCTCTTTTGGGGTTATAGTTGATGGTTCTTTTTCAATTTCAATTCCATCTCTACTACAGAACCGGACATGAGAGTTTCTTCTCATCCAGCTCCTCGCGAATGAAAAATAACAATTATAACATGGTATACATGTATTTAATGAATAATATACTGAATCGTGGGAGTCTTTGAGATTTTATCTAATATCTAATCTATTAGAAATTTGTATATCTTGTTTTGATAGTTTATATAAAAAAAACTAAACATGTATTCAATTTCTATTTATTTATAGTTATAGATAATTATTTTATAGATTAGTTAGAGATAATAATAATAGAATTTCGTTTTATTATAACGAGTATTTATTTTGTTTTGTCTTTTTTATTATCATATTATATTGGATCTATCAAAATTTAGAAATCCAATAAAATAAAAACTTTCGCGGGCGAATATTTACTCTTTCCATATCTATTTCAGTTGTAGGGTTATCCTATGACATGGCCTCTCAGAATAAAAGTGGATTGGTCCCGGGTTCGTTTCGCCATCCTACCCAATGAATTATTAGGATTCGTTTTCAATAGAATCTTCTGCATCCACGGGTTCCGCCGTTCCCATCGCTTCGCGATTAATGGTTAGGCCTGAATTCTACAGCGGAGCTCCTAATGAAAATGAAATGTGTTATTGAGTCAATTTTCTCAGTCTTTGTGGACCCGGGGCTCTTGACTTTTTTTGTTCTATGAACAAATTCATCGAATTATAGATCAATCAAATTAGTATTGATGCTTTATTACGCTATCCTTTATAAGATCGCTCAGAGACCTTACATATTGGAATCATATAGCATTAGTATTCTTTTTCTCTCTTTCTCTCACCCTTCCATTTATCTGCATTCTTTTTGTTATTGCTTCACAACTTAAAATCAGATTGGTTTTTCTTTTTTTTGCTTGTTTATGCAAACAAAAATTCAGTTGCTACAATGATATGATCAATATATCATATCGTGACTAGTTCTTTAGATCCAGATAATATGAAGCGGTGAGTTGGTTATTAGTTCGATAGTTATTAGTTCATACTATGGGCCAGTCCGTTTTTTTGACTACTAACCCTACAAAAACCAACGAGTCACACACTAAGCATAGCAATTATATCAATATAAAAAAATGAATTGAATTTTTATTCAACCTTATAGAATTGCCCATTTTTTTTTTTTTTTATTTAACAGAAAAAGAATGAAAGAGTTTGTCATTTTTTGCTTTTTTATTTCCGATAGAACGTAAAGACAAGTCAAATAAAGGCTTAGGCTTCCTCGTCTACAAATATCCAAATTTTGATGCCTAATACCCCATAGATAGTTCCAACTGCATAGGAACAATAATCAATTTTAGCTCGAATGGTTTGTAGAGGAACTCTACCCTCTCTGATCCATTCGACACGCGCAATCTCTTTTCCGTCGATACGTCCTGCAATTTGTACTTGAATTCCTTTTGTACCTGCTTGTTCAGTTAATTCAATAGCCTTTTTCATTGCTTTTCGAAATGAAACCCTATTCTTTAATTGTCCGGCTATAAATTCGGCGAGAATATTAGGGTGTCCATAAGGGTTTGTAATTCTTGTAAGAGCAATGTTGAGTTTTCGGTTTACACAATTAATTTCTTTTTGTACATCTATCTGCAATTCTTCGATTCTTCGAGGCCCACCTTTACCTTCTAGTAATAATTTTGGGAATCCCATATAGATTATGACCTGAATCAAATCGATTCTTTTTTGAATCTTTATGCATGCAATTCCCTCAACACCAGAGGATATTTGAATATTTTTTTGTACATAATTCTTGATCCAATCTCGGATTTTTTGATCTTCTTGTAGCCCTTCGGAATAATTTTGTGGTTGTGCAAACCAAAGAGAATGATGACCTTGGGTTGCACCAAGTCTGAAACCAAGTGGATTTATTTTTTGTCCCATAATCTCCCAATACTATATATATCATGACACGTCATATCCGTGTACTTACTTATTTTTATTTCTCCATACGTTGCCTTTGAAGTATAATATGGCGTATTTGGCTCCTTTATACTTCCTTTTTTATACTTCCTTTACAGATATATCTTTTAATCCAATAGTTATATGAAAAACGGGTCTTTTTATCGGATAACTGCGCCCTCGAGCTCGAGGTTTTAATTTTTTCACAGTAGTACCCCTTCACGACTTCCGCTTTGCTAATGATTAAACTTGCTTCGTTTAAACCGACATTGTGAATAGCATTTGTTGCTGCAGAATAAACCAATTTTAAAATTGGATAACTCACTCGATAAGGCATAAGTTCGAGTCTCATACGTCTTTCTTCGTATAAACGTCCACAAATCTGATCAATTTCAATTACTCTTTCTGCTTTATTAGCAGACATACATATATGTTTACTTAAAGCGCATATATATTTCGGTATATGGATTCTTCTTTATCATAAGATTTGCCTCTCGCTAATAAACAATAAGCATCTATATTCACTTTTATTAACTACTCTTATTTTAACGACGAGATCTATTATCATTTTTTGCGTGTCCTCGGAAATTTATAGTAGGTACGAATTCC